AAAATGTATGAAATACGTATGGGGGGGAAAAGATGATTTTATACTTAATTAAATTGGAATTTCTAAGAGACAGATACAAAGGGAAAGGAAGCGATAAATTCCACTTAGACTTACGGGGTTTTGTATAGAAGAAAAAAAATTCAATTTATACCATAATTTATACCATTATTATGATATTCCAGATTCCAATCCGCTTGGATACCAGAAAAACAAAAATAAAGAAAAGTTGTGATTTGATCTATTCGCTAAGATAAAGACATAAGAATCGGAGCAATATAACAACATAAAGTTCATTTTTTTAGCACTTAACCTTTTCGTGGATTCCAGTGTTCAGATTGCGGAGAACCCCCTTTTTCTTTTTTTAGTAGAATTTTTAGAATAGGATTGAAGTGAGTAAGAAGGCTTGTATTTAGTAAACCCTGCCCATATAGCTATCTATATATCCATCACCCCCGTTTATTGCATAGTTCGATTCGGGACAGCACGTGTTGGGCTGGGCTCTATCAAAATTTCGATTTTCTCTTCAATCGAAATTGCAGTACGACAATTTTCGGAAAATTCCCTATAGAGAGGCATCATCCACAGATAAGATAACCGATAAGCTAGAAGCTTGCCGCGAAACTATTTATGTTTGGGGTTTACATATACTCATAATTGCTGTTATAATTGAAATTGAGAAGGTTTTTTAGAGAAAAAAAACCAATACCGATTAGATAGGTATCAAAGTAGGTATCAAATTTGATTTTCTTTTATGATTTATCATTAGGAAACACACTTTCCAATTTAAATCCAAGAATAGATTATGAATTTACAGTCACTGGTTAATGGTTTCAATTTGTCCTCAATTTTCTCTTTTGTGACTGAAAATACGCATTTCTTTTTTCAATAGAAAAAAAAAAAGAAAGAGAAAAGAGAGGGATTAAGATATTGTGCGTTTTGAGATACTCTAAAATCAATTGAAGAAAAGGGGACCCTCCAAAAAAAGGACAGATTTTTTTTTAGACAGGGAATTAATAAAAACGAGATTTCAGAGGGAAGTCCAAAAAAAAGACATTGAGTACCCCCAAAACAAGCAAAAGGGGGATTTTTTCATATATTTTGGATCCTTTTTGGCGACATGGCCGAGCGGTAAGGCGGGGGACTGCAAATCCTTTTTCCCCAGTTCAAATCTGGGTGTCGCCTGATCAACAAACGATAAGACTCGAAATCCCTTATTCTGCTTGTCTGGTATAACTCGACGAATCTTTTGCAGCAAAGGATGCGATGCGACTCTTGGCACTATTCTCAATAGCTGGGGTTTCCGCTCTTTAAAGTGCTGTCAATCCTTGCATTTCGAATTCACATTCGAGTAGTGGAAGTGCTATCATATCAAATCAAGAGTTACCGATTTATTTCCACTGCTAATGTAGGGTCTACTGACCGGGTCTTGAATTAGATTGAATAGCCCCAAGGGAGAATCGAATTAATGATAATGAATTAATAGTTATGCAAGGGTCAGGAGATACTTTGTAGACAATATAGATAGTATACAGACTCATGAGAGTCTCTGAGCATACGGGCATTCAATCAATATTCGATTGGATGGATAATTGGCTAATGATGATGATACTTAATAATAATCAAGGGCAACAAAAAAAACGCTACATATTAGGTCACAGTCTCTTTGATACTTCCAAAGAAAAGTGCGGCTGTGTATTTTTTTTTTTTTCGTTTTACCGATTCGACTCGAAATCATATACGAACTTGTTCTAAGTGGATTTATTGGAGCGTTTCGTATTTATTGGAGTCTTTCGTCAAGGGGGTTGGTTCAGAATCCCTTTTTGACTCTGCGCCAGCGATTCCACTATTATTAGGAAACAATAATGGAATAATTTCTTCATATTCATAGAGATAGGGGCATAATTCACATGGATATAGTAAGTCTCGCTTGGGCTGCTTTAATGGTAGTCTTTACATTTTCCCTTTCGCTCGTAGTATGGGGAAGAAGTGGGCTCTAGAGATACAAATACTTGAGTTGGGAAATCAAACAGTATCGCTTTTTTTTTTTCTAGATCGTTCTGCAAAGCCTTTTTCATTCTATTAATTTCATTATTTAATAATTAATAGAATGAAATTAATAGAATAATTAACTTACTATTTAATAGATTGAATTCAATCATTTAATTCAATTTCGAATTTCGAAATTGAATTAATCAAAATATCTTCATTTCGGAATTCTATTGTTTTGGGGAGTCTAGCGAAGTAATTGTATTTGATTCTATTATGAATCGAATACAATTCATAATCTATATGAATAATACTCTTGCAGAATCCAAATCAAACAGATATTTCACAAATTCCCCTATTCCTCATTTTGAAAGGAAAGGGGATATGAATAATAGGAATTTTATTCCAATCGGAGTCTTCCTAAAATTTCTATTTCGTTTTTCTGAACCGGCCCCTCCCGGAGTTCTATATGGACAATGAGGAAGAACACGGAATCCGGACTCCTTTTTATTTTTTTCTTTATTGGCCTTTTTACTGTTTAAAGAGAAAAGAAGGGAGTTCACGATTTAATATTTAAAAATAATAAGATTGTGCCTAGGTCAAGTCACATATTTCGCACTTACCACTTGTTTGATTATTTTCTAAATTGAATTTCTGCTATGCTTTATTGACTCGTTTCATATCATGGCTCAAGGGTTGCAAATCGCTGGGGTACCTCTTTTGAAATCTGAAGAAGAGACCATAGAACTCCTTGGATCATCTGAAAACCCCTCAATCAATTACTTCTACGGAAGGCTAAAAAAAGATTACTTTATTTCTTTCATATTTCATTTTCTTTTATTAACTTGCTTTCTTTTAGTCTTTTAGTAATATATTAGTCTTTTAGTAATATACGCCCAAGTTTGTTTTTCTTTCATTGATTTGATTCTAATGGATACTAGGATTCATATTGAAACTAATCAGAAATCAAGAAATTCGAAAATCGTAAGAGCCTCCTTTCGATTATTTAAGATTGATTGGAATGAACAAAAATAAAATAAAAATAGATGAAGCAAAGAAATAGAATTGAGATACTATGTACATTACATATATTTAAGCCATATTAACATGTATGAAGATACATATCCATATTGTAGATTGATCTCTACTCAGTTTCTATCTTTCTACATTACAATAATAAAAATAAATAGTATGGTAGAAAGACTCATATATGAATCTTTCTACCATACTATTGGATCTCGTAGGTTACTGCTGATTCTAGTCCGTTCAGTTCATTTAAGACTAAGACGTGAAATTAGAATTTTTTTTTTTATTAAATCATTGATAAGAACTAAGAAGTCAAGTTTCATTTAAATTAATCACTTTGACTGACCGTTTTTACATATATTATAAGCAAAAAGGCAGTAGGAACTAGAACGAACAGTGTAGTAGCAATAAATGCGAGAATATTTACTTCCATAATCTCATCGTTTGGTTTTTTTACTTCGCAATAACTCGGGATTTAATCCCATAGAGATGATAACCCTTTCGCTTGTAAATTCAATGGGATGAATTACATTTCGATGATAGCGAAATGGGATCAATATCATGAATAACAATATCTGACTGTCAAGTCGATTCATCATCGAGAATTCAATAGTATAACATAGGAAGATCTTTTATCCCACACCGAATACAAACTTGAATCCCGAATTCAATCAAAAGAATTCCTTTACTTGAATAGTAATACTTTTTTTCATTTATCGTTCTTTTACATTCTATCTTTTCTATAATCGACCGTCTTACTTGTACAACCAACTACCCGCTCCACTTCCTTTGTTTACAAAGGGTTTCGAAATAAACCAAACAAACAATCGAAACGAAATAGAAAAAAGGAAGGGGTTAAGTTCGAAACTCCTTTCTCGTTTTTTTTTTATGATATAATTTTCTTGAAAAAAAAAAAAAAACGAGAAAAGGATAGCATTAGGCATGAAATTCTACCATTGTATTTTCGCCCAGTTTAACAGAAAAAGGCGCGATATATTGATGTCTTTTTTTTATTGGATTTGGCTCCATCGGGACTGACGGGGCTCGAACCCGCAGCTTCCGCCTTGACAGGGCGGTGCTCTGACCAATTGAACTACAATCCCGGGCAAGTAAAAAGTACCGAATACATATTCTTATGATTTCATTCAAAACATTGCATTTCTCTTTAGATAAAAATCGACGTGTTGGAGCGGAGACATGAGTGAGGTATTGATATCCACACGGATATACACGTTAGTGAGAGCAGCACGGATTACTAGTAATCCGTTCGTTATTGCCAAATCATCGATTGGTAATTCGTTTTTCAATGTCCACAAAGAAAAAAAAGACTCTTTTTTTTTGCGTTACTTTTTTCTTTTCATTAGACTTTATACTTTCTATTTAATGATCCTGATAGGAATATAGATCATTATTATCAGAATTTATGGGAACTATTAAATGGAACAAAATCAAATAAATAAATAGCGGTAGGGATATAGCAGAGAATTGGACTTTGATTCTTTCGTATCCGGCATTTCTGGAAAACTAAAGGGGTTATATCATTTCATGGTGGATCGGCGAATTATTGGGCCGAGCTGGATTTGAACCAGCGTAGACATATTGCCAACGAATTTACAGTCCGTCCCCATTAACCGCTCGGGCATCGACCCAGGAAGAATCAAGTCTAGGCTTCTTTATAATCCACGATGAACTTCCTTTCGTAGTACCCTACCCCCAGGGGAAGTCGAATCCCCGCCGCCTCCTTGAAAGAGAGATGTCCTGAACCACTAGACGATGGGGGCATACTTGCCCGACCGCCATCATACTTAGTATGAACAGTTTTTTTAAATTGTCAATATAATTGAATGGTATGACTAGATCGGAAGGATCTTTTCGCCCTTTCTGATCCCATATGAATAGCATTTTTGGATTTGTCAGTTATATTCATCAATCACTCATTCTAATCGCCATTCTATTCTAAAATCAAAATCTCTTATAGAAATTGCTAT